CACCCCCCCTTACCCCCCCTCTTATACCCCCCTCTTATACCCCCCCTCCTTCTTTTCACAAACCTTTCCGGGAGTTTTCAAACATTTCAAAAAAAGGGGGTAGGAATGGTACCCAGGGAACACAATTAGCCATATCTAAAAAACTTCTCTAATGCCCCTAATTTCCTCGCTGATGAATGGAAATCAGGGGCAGGCATCAAAAGACTCTAGAATAGAAGAGCTTGTGAAATTTCGGGGCTAATCCATTCCATTCTTTGGAAACTACCTACTACTATCCAATCCTCTTATGGGGAGTTATAGACACTTGGCAAAAACCAAGATTTAGAAAGCAAACAAAATCAAAAATGCCATCATCAATGCAAAAAGGGCAATAGCCTCAGTTAAAGCAAATCCAAGAATGGCAATTCGAAATAGTTCATCTTTTAGGGAAGGGTTGCGTGAGGTACCTAGAACACAGGCACCAAATACTGTACCAATACCTACCCCCGCACCAGCTAGGCCGATGGTGGCTAGGCCCGCTCCCACAAATTTTGCAGCTTGTAACAACATAATCCTATGAAAACCAGTATAGAAAATCGGAGTCAAATAGTTTAGCGAAAGAAGGGATTTGAACCCTCAACTTCAAGCATGGCAAGCTTGCACTCTACCCTTGAGTTACTTTCGCATTTCCCTTACTCTTAATTCTTAGGGGACTTTCCTTCTATACAAACTTGAAGGGATTGAAGCAAATAATGTACTTCAGAAGAAGTTGTGCTTTGAATATTGAAATCAATGTGTAAAGTTGAAATTTTTTCTAAGGAAATGTAAAGAGAAGTCAATTCATCAAAGGCAAAAATTTCCTGAAGTTGAAAACTATAGGTATTAGGGTGTTTGGGAATGGGTAGTGGGCTAAAGTTCCGGAGTTTGGGCATAGCCTCAAATATCAGTTTGTGGAGAAAAGTATACATATGCTGACCACGGAGGCTTTGCTTGCTTGCCACAACTTCCCCTTTAGAAATCTGCAAATGGGGGGAAGATTTTTTACTTCTTACCAAATAGGCTTTTTGCAGTCCTAAGAAATCAAGAAGGCCTAGGGTGGGCAAGACATCTTTCCATCCAGTCTTTCCTCCCTCATTAGGGCAAAGGAGGTTTACTTTTTTCATTCTGGGTATTTGATGGGGATTTGTATAGGCTTGACCCTGGCTTAAGATTAGATCATCTTGAACCAAATTTTGATAATGCTTCTCAATCAAATACATGGGGTTTTATAAAATTGCAGGAGCCATGCTAGCCAATTTCATCCACTTTTTATTCCGTAAGTCTTTTGGAAAAACTCCTGTTAACCTTGTCCCTATAGCTTTCTTTTGTTTAGTAATCAAAACTACAGCGTTACGGCCAAAGGTAATTTGAGTACCGTCTTTGCGGATATGGCTTTTTGATCTTTGGACTAACACACCCCAAACAATGTCTGATTTTTTAAGTTTTGTGGCCTTTGAACTAGCCTTTTGTACAGAAAGAACAAGAATATCCCCTAGGTTTGCTCCTGCTTTAGGGGATTTTCCTCGAACCTTAATACATTTCACTCTTTTGGCACCAGAATTGTCTATGACTTGAAGTTGGCTTTGGGCTTGAATCATTCCAAAATTGTTTTGCTTCCAGCTGGACTTGAACCAGCACGTCGAAGGACAAAAGATTTTGAGTCTTTCGTGTCTACCAATTCCACCATAGAAGCCATAGCGCCTGTAGCTCAATAGGATAGAGCTTCGGACTTCGGATCCGAGGGTTGTAGGTTCAAGTCCTACCAGGCGCTTTTCAAGCTTTCATTAAAGAAGCTTCGTTCATACGAATTCTACCTCGTACACGATAATAAGCTAAGATAATAGCTAAGCCAATAGAAGATTCACAACCAGCAACTGTTAAAATAAAAAGACAAAAAACTTGTCCTAAAATGTCATCTAAATAAACAGAAAGAATAAGAAAGTTTAAACCAAGAGCCAAAAGGCTTACTTCTATAGACATTAGAAGGATAAGAATATTTGTCCGGTTAAGAACAATACCCCCTATGCCCAAAAAAAACATTGCTGTGGTAAGAAGACAAAATTGCAAAAATTCCATAATTACCAACGAAAGTGAGCCAAGGTACGATTTGCCTTGGCGGTTTTATGTAGTCGGAGCTTCTTCTTTATAGCAGAGCCTTTCCCTTGGGACGCTTGAATGAATTCTTCCCCTAAACTTTTAGATAAGGGAAGAGAGGGCTTTTCTCCAGCAGCCTGGAGAATTCCCCTAATACCTAAAGTCAATTGACGTGAAGGAGAAAGGGGGTGAGGAATTGCCCTTGCCTTCCCACGCCGCCGACGGCGAAATCTTACTTCCACTAAAGGCTGAGCTCGAAGAATGCCCCTATAAAAAATCTCTTTGCTCTTTCCAGGGGCTTGGTCTTCTATATGTTTTAAGCTTTGTAGTAATATTTTTTCTGCCTTGGTTTTTTTCCCATGGCGCATTAAAAGATTAATGACTTTGGTACTTAGAGGATTTTGATGAAATGAGAATGAAGTCATTTTTTGCTACCATATTTTGACCGAGCGGTTTTACGATCCTTCAATCCATGAAAATCGAATTTTCCTCGAATTAAGTGATATTTCACTCCTGGAAGATCTTTCACCCTTCCCCCTCGCAATAAGACTGTTGAGTATTCTTGTAACCTATGGCCTTGGCCTGGGATATAAGCATAGACCCGTGCCTCATTGGATAAACGAAGGCGACTAAGCTTACGATTAGCAGAATTTGGTTTTTTCGGAGAGCGAAGAAAAACTTTCATACATACCCCCTTTTTTTGGGGGCAAGATTCAAGTTTAGGTGCCTTAGATTTTCTCTTTTTTTTCTGTCTAGGTTGACGTAGTATTTGATTTATGCTTGGCATTACCAAAGAGGGGACTTGAACCCCTATCCTTTAGAAAGGACTGGAACCTAAACCCAGCGTGTCTACCAATTCCACCACTTTGGCTCTTTGGAGTCAAAGGATTCGAACCTATGATCCCCGTACCAAAAACGGGCGCCTTACCACTTGGCTAGACTCCAAACTCGGCCCAGCAGGATTTGAACCTACACAAACAACCTCATGAGGGCTGGGTTCTACCAATTAAACTATAAGCCGTATGCGTATAAGCTTAGGTCAACTTCTTTTTTTACTCTGTTTTTGTTTCTTGATATTTGGAGACTTCCCTAGGTGGGCTCAAAAATTAAAAAACAAATTACAAAATTTACGAAAAATTCTTAAAGAAGAAGATAAGTCTTCCAGGAAGAGAGGGACTTGAACCCACAACCCTTGGCTTTGGAGACCAATGTTCTACCATTGAACTATCTTCCTTTTCAAACAAAGGGATTTTCTCAAGGAAAACTTGAGAAAAATCTCTAGAAAGTATCAAAGTACCTGAATTCATAAAAAATTCCTTAGAGAGCATATTAGGCCCCTTAGAATGAAGATTTTATACCAAAGATTTGAACCCAGGGACTGAAAGAAAACCTATTAGGAAGAAGATCCGGGTATGGTTACTTTTATTCTTAGCTTCAAAAGACCGGAAGAGCTTATGGACTGAAGAAAACGTAAAAGCAAAACAGGTTCTCTAGTAGTAAGCCTTAAAAGACCTCCATATTGAATATGCTCATATTGATCTTTTGCTTTTTTGTTCCCTAAAGGGGATCTAAGAACTGTAAATCTTTTTAGGTTTTTGGGTAAGCCTACAATTTTCATAGAGTCGAAAGACTCCATAGGCAAAAGCATTAACCATTCTCTTAGACTTTGAGGACTAGTTGACTGATACAAAACATCACATTGAAATGCAGAAAGCTTTTCTTTCATTTTCCCAACACTTACAAGAATTTAAATATCGTTTCATTTACACTGGTTTTGCTTTTTTTTTAAGCTTCAGTTTAACTTATGCCTATAAAGAGAGCATCCTTTATATTCTTTTGCCCAAAGGCTTTTCCCATTTTTTGGCTACTCAACTCACAGAAGTTTTTTTTTCTTACCTTCATATTTGTACTCTACTAAGCCTTTTTCTCACTCTACCCTTTGCTTTCTTACAAGCTTACCTCTTTTTACGGCCTGGATTGTATTTCTACGAGTCTCAAAGAATAGGGCAGATTCTTAAGGGAGCCTTCCCCTTTTATGCCTTCATATATACTCAGGCTTTTCCCTTCTGCCTGAATTGGCTTTGGGATATTTTCACACCTTACAACGATTCCACAAACTTTTCTGCGGTATCTTTAAATTTCGAGCCCCGTTTAGAAGATTTTATAGAAGGAATTGGCCAATTCCTAAAAGTCTTAAGTTTAAGCTTTCCTTGTCTTTTAATTCTTCTATATATTCAACAAAAGACTAAAATCTATTTTTGGATAAGACATAGAAGTCTCATTTACCTTTTAGCCTTTAGTCTAGCAGCTCTTTTGACACCTCCCGATGTATACAGTCAACTTCTCTTGGGCTTAGTATTCATTATTCTTTTTGAGATTCATTTAAGCCTTTGGTCTGTATACTTGGCTTACGGTAAGAAATCAAGATGGTAGCCAGTTAAAGCTCACAAGAACCCCCAGGGTCAGAAGTAGCCAAGCTATAGACAAGGGTAAAAAAGACTTCCAACCTAAAGTCATAAGCTGATCATAACGATATCGGGGGAGAGCCGCTCGCATCCAAATAAAGAGAATAACAAAAATACAAATCTTACCCCCCAACCAAAGAGAAGAAGGTATCCAACTTAAAATATCCAACACAGGAAGCCACCCCCCTAAAAAAAGAATAGATGTCAATGCACTCATAAGAAGCATATTAGCATATTCCCCTAAGAAAAAAAGAGCGAAACCCATAGCAGAATACTCTACATTATAACCTGAAACTAGTTCAGCTTCTGCCTCAGGTAAATCAAAAGGATGACGATTAGTTTCCGCTAAACAAGAAATGAAAAAAATTACACCAACAGGCAAAAGAGGAAAAATTAAAGAAACCTCTTTTTGAGCTAATACAATATCATTTAAATTAAAAGACCCTACACATAAGACAACACTTACAAGAAGAAATCCTATGGAAACTTCATAAGAAACCATTTGAGCAGCGGAACGCAAACCCCCTAAAAAAGCATATTTGCTATTACTTGCCCAACCAGAACCCACAATTCCATACACCCCCAAAGAAGAAATAGCTAATAAATAAAGTAAACCCAAATGAAGATCCGCAACCACTTGGCCTTGACCAAAGGGAATAACAGCCCAGCCTAAAAGGCTTAGAACGAAAGTAATCATAGGTGCTAATAGAAATAATGTACTGTTAGCATTGCTAGGCAATACACTTTCTTTTACAAATAATTTTAAACCATCCGCCAAAGGCTGAAGCAATCCCATATAACCCACAACATTGGGCCCTCTTCGACGTTGAATAGAAGCCATAAGTTTTCGCTCTGCTAAAGTGAAATAAGCTACACAAATAAGCAAAGGAACAACCAAACTAAGAATGGTAAGAAGATGTACTATCATAGAAGTTGTCTGCTGCGGGCAATGAGATTTGAACTCATATCTCCTGCTTGGAAGGCAGATAATCTAACCAATTGATATATGCCCGCGGATTACCAATCTAGGAGAATTCAATAAGGAAACACCTAGGGCTTAGGTATCCACAGGATGAACCCCGGTCAAAATCTTCTCTCAAAAGCCTCTACTTTCCTCTCTGACGAATTGAAAATATATTTAGAGGTTTTGTCTTTGTCTAATGGAAATTTTCCTTTGGTCTTTCCATTTCTTCAGCTTCCCAAAGTAGAAGACCACAGGATTTCATCTGCATTCAACCAAAAAGGATAGAGAACTTCTTTAGCATCTATAGAATTAAGAACAATAAAACTTAAGCTGGGATAATCTACTTCTATCCAACTGGGGGTAGGGGATAGGCGTCTTTTAGATTGAATGGAAGATCTTATTGAAGTTTGGTATTTTGGAGAAACCTCTACAAAATCACCTATACTAAGAGAAAAGGATGCTATAGAGGTTTTTCTCCCATTCACTTGAATTTTCCCATGGCTAATGCTTTGGCGGCTGGCTCTTATAGAGGAAAAGAAGCCTAGACGATAGAGATTCACATCCAAGCGACTTTCCAAAACCCTAATCAAAGCAAGCCTAGGCTTTTCTTTACCCCATAAACTCCGGCACAAGGCATTAAGCTTCCGATCTTGTAAGCCCCCATAAAAAGCTTTCAGGCGTTGGCGATTTTCTAAAGAGTATTTGAAAGAAGACCGTATGCGAAAAAATTTTCTTACCCTAGATTTCGCTCGAATCAAAGCATGCTTTTTGTAAGTTTTCCGACGACGGTGTCCCCGCTTTAAAGACTGTAGAAAATTACGCCATTTCGGGCGATGAAAGCTTTTTTCTCCTAGGGGGGCCAAATCCTCCCAAAGATTTGTTCGAGTTCTTAGACAGACTTTATATTTTGGTTTAAGACTTTTCATGATTATTTTCTACCTTTGCGAAGACCTCTAAGAAAAACTTCCCGCACCAAAGACAAATAAAAATTCTGGGCAAAGGGAGAAGCTAAATTTAAGAGTATAGGATAATCTATCCCTCTTAAATCTTCTGTCACAAAACCTAAAATAGGGCTTTGTTGTTTCTTAGCTTCTTGTATAGCAGTTGGGCTTGGATTATGTAATACAATTAGAGCAGGTTCATCCGCCTTTTCGATTACCCCATAAGTCCATGGCCGAAAAATTCCTCCAGACTGGGGTGGTAAAATTTTAGGCAAAGCTGGGGGTCCTTCTAGAAAAAGGATTTTCCCTCCTCGGCTAATGATGTTTTCCATAAGACCCAAAGCCCTTTGCAAAGCTTGGAGATTCGTATCCAAATGATAAAAAAGCATTTTATTTCGTTGGCCCAAAAGCATGGGATGGAGGGATTTATGAGCAAAGTCTTTGTAAGGACCTAAATAAGCTCGAGATTCGATAAGATTTCTTTTTAAATTTTGATGTTTGATGGATGCAATTCCCATTTAAGTTTTTTTGCCCTCTTTAGTTTTAATATTCTCTCCCTTATAAAGAACTCCTTTAGCTTTATATGGATCTGGAAATCTAAACCTTCGCAGGCTGGCTGTAAATTGATTTAAAAGGCTTAAATCACAAGCTTTCAAACGTAGAACATTTCCCTTAAGACATTCAAGAGATATGCCTTGGGGAAGGCTAATCTTGATAGGGTGGCTATAGCCTAAATCTAAGAATAAAACTTCCTTTTCCAAACGGGCACGGTAGCCTACACCTACTAAATGTATTTGTTTCTTATAGCCTATAGCCACCCCCAAAGCAGCTTGTTGAAGCCGGGCTTTTTCTTCAGGCCTTAAGTTTTCTATGACAAGCCAGAGTCCTTTTTGTTGAAAATCCAAAGGCAAGTTTAAAACTAATTTTCCCAAGGGACCTTCCACATGGAGGTTGTTTTTTATTTTCCTACACTTAACATTTGGGGGTAAACGTAGACGATGGCTTTTTATTTTATGTAACATAAAACTTCTCCTCCTTGACCTTTTTTTAAAGCCTTTTTACCTTCCAAGAGACCCTGAGGTGTGGCTACAACTAAAATGTGAAGTTTGGCCTTATGCACTTTATAGAGATCAAGGGCTGAAAGATAAAGAGGACGACCTGGGCGGGAAATACGTCCTAAGTCTTTCATTACAGGTCGCCCTCTCCTATATTTTAGGACAATTTCCACTTCACCCTTCCCCATATAGGAATAGCCTTGAATATATCCCTCTTCCCACAAAATGTCTAAAACTTGTAAACAAGTCTTTGTAGATTTTTGAAGAACACTAGGTTTACGAGCCATAAGGCCATTTCGAATTCCACTTAGCATATTACTTAATCGATCTCCTTGCATACAAATTTTTTTTGGATCTTTCCCACTTCAATACCTTTTTCATAGGCTTTGGAGGACAAAACCCCATTTTTTCTATAGAACCTAAAAGGATTTCTTTGCCTAAGGGGGGGCTTGAACCCCCGACACAAGGATTTTCAGTCCAATGCTCTACCAACTGAGCTACCTAGGCCTTAGCTCAGGAACACCCAAGCTTTTCCATTTTATCCTTGTAAAATTGGGCAAAGTCCAAAATGACGAGAATCTAATGGAGTCTATAAGGCTGGAGGCGGATTTGAACCGCCATTTACGGGTTTGCAGTCCATCACATTCAACCGTTATGTTATCCAGCCGGGCGGACAACGGGACTTGAACCCGTGACTTCCAAAGCCACAATCTGACACTCTAACCAACTGAGTTATGACCGCCATTAGAATATGCACTCTATCAGATTTGAACTGATACTCCCTAAAGAAGGAGATTTTAAGTCTCCCGTGTCTACCGATTCCACCAAGAATGCCCTAAAAGCCCCTTGAGTAACAAAAAAAAAGCCCTTTTGATGGAAAACTAAATCTTGTGAGAAAGGAGCAAAAACTCAAAACTATTCAATCAAGTTTAAAAAGATGCGAGTCTACCCACAAAAACTGTGATTTAGACAAATAGCGGAAAAGGGATTTGAACCCCCGACATTTGGATTATGATTCCAATGTTCTAACCTCTGAACTATTCCGCCTGGAGTGGGTATAAAACCCACAAAAAATAGGGCAATTAGTAAGGGTCAGCTGAAAGCCTTACAGCTCTTACACTTCCCTCCTATCAAAGTGGTAGACTTCCACAGCCCTATGAAAACTTTCATAAAGGAGAGATTCTTGCCAAAAGATCAATTTCCTCTTCTTGATTTAGCTAGTCGGCACTGCCCCATGGGGGAACAACCGAAACACCAGAGATCAAGTCTTCCCGGTCCTCTCGTACTAGGGTCAAGTCCTTTAGATTTTCTACTTCCCACAGTAGATAGGGACCAAACTGTCTCACGACGTTCTAAACCCAACTCACGTACCACTTTCGTCGGCGAACAGCCGAACCCTTGGAACCGGTTTCAGCTCCAGGATGTGATGAGTCGACATCGAGGTGCCAAACAAACCCGTCGATAAGAGCTCTAGAGGTTGATTAGCCTGTTATCCCCGGCGTACCTTTTATCCCTTGCGTGATGGCCCTTCCACAAAGAACCACCAGATCACTATGGCCGACTTTCGTCCCTGGTCGACTTGTCTGTCTTCCAGTCAGGCAGGCTTTTACCATTACGCTCTACCAGCCTTGTGAAGGCTGTGAGCCTACCTTTGCAGGCCTCCGATACTTTTTAGGAGGCGACCGCCCCAGTCAAACTACCCAACAAAGACTGTCCTTTCGTAAGTAAGCCAAGAGCTCTGGGGTGGTATTTCACTAAAGCCTCGGCAATTCGCTAGCGCGAAGGCGTCTTAGGCTCCCACCTATGCTACACACATAGCTTTGACTTACAATCTTTGTCTATAGTAAAGGTGCACGGGGTCTTTCCGTCTAGCTGTGGGATGCCCGCATCTTCACGGGCAATGTAATTTCACTGAGTCCCTGTTGGAGACAGCGGGGAAGTCGTTACACCATTCATGCAGGTCGGAACTTACCCGACAAGGAATTTCGCTACCTTTGGACCGTCATAGTTACAGCCGCCGTTTACTAGAGCTTAGATAGATTGCGCATACAACCTACTTTCACCTTATAGCACCGGGCAGGTGTCAGTCCCTATACATCCTCTTACGAGTTAGCAGAGACCTGTGAGTTGGATAGGTAGATCTTCACAGATTTCCCCCCCATCAGAACCGTGCTTGCGACTTTCATCGCACACGGCTCACGCGTTCTGCTTTCTAGAAGAAAGATCAAATTCACTAAATGCACTAGTCATTCAAGATCTGTTCTCTTCTAAATTGAGCCAAGAGGCTTCTTGATTTAGTATATGTCAGCTGTTTATGACACTCCCCGTGTAAGACTACACTATTGGATATAGAATCCTTACCACCCAGTCTCCTAGGTTTTATGTGGTGAATCTCAACTATATCCTCACCACAAATATATTCATTACATATTCGACATTTATACTTATCTCTAGCTAACAACTTTCTTTTCTTTTCGCCCCATAAGTACGAAGAAGCCAGTCTTTTGTCACGTTTTAGAAAGTAATTTTCGTTGTCTAACAGATAAGGATTGTAGTCCCTCGCTAGAGAGTGTCGCCTTATTGGAACACGGTCTATTAGGAAAATTGTCAACTCCTTACCCATCAGATCTCCTTTGAAGATCCATTTTCGCTTGCCACGCTGGGTATAATACCGTTTCCCAAGATCACGAGAATTCAATTGACGATGTTTTCTTTTGGCCCATACCCAGGTTTTATCCCAGACGTATTTACCGACAGAAGTAAAGGATTTCTTAGCCGAGGTTGCTTTATAATAGTTTGCCCAACCACGGAGGATTGGATTCAAATCTTTTATAATTTCACCAGAGCTTCGATTTAAGTTCACAACATCTTTAATTTTGGATCGGAGCCTTTTCTTGCTTTTCATTGTCGGTTTAACAATCGACTTTGCACTTTTAGGGCCTGACTTGTCGGGGTACACCCTGAAGTGGAACCCAACGAAGTCAAAACCTTTCTTTACGCTAGTTATACAAGTCTTTTCATGATTTAATTCCAAACCTCGCAAGGCCAGGAAATCTTGAATCGACTGTTTAACTATTTTATCGAGTATACGCTTTGTGGCCGCAGTGACAACGAAGTCATCCGCGTACCTTATAACATTTACCTTTGGGGACCAGCTTGTCTTCTTACTCTTTTTATAGAGGTGTTCGACGGAGCGGACCACCCAACCTTGTAAACCATCCAATGTCATATTTGCAATCAAAGGAGAAATAGGTCCTCCTTGTGGTACTCCGGCCAAGCCTTCATGAAATTCCCGTGAGGGTATCTCTAAAGCGCCCGCTTTCAACCATTCAAGTAAAATACTTTTGTCCATCGGAATATTCTGTATGATCCAGTCGTGGTTTATGTTATCAAAGAACCCCTTGATATCAGCCTCCAGAACCCAATCACATCTACTGGAGGGACTAAGGAGTAGATGCATCATAGTTTGTACATCCTGCGTACTCCTCCCCTTCCGAAATCCATAAGAGTGTCGGTCAGCCCGACACTCAGCTATAGGATCCAGAGCCAACTTCCATAGGTACTGCAACCCTCGATCATACATATTTGGTATTCCAAGAGGACGAAGTTTCCCCCCTGACTTTGGTATGTATACTCTTTTTACAGGCGAGCATCGGTAGTTGTTAACCTCACCCAACCTGTGGATTGCATCCATTTTCTTATCTGATGTGTCCCAAATTAACCCATCAATACCAGGAGTGTTCTTGCCCTTATTCGACGTTATAGAACGTACCGCAAGAGCTCGACCAGCAAATGATTTGACAAGGTTTCTTTGTAGTACGGTTACTAAACCAGAATTTCCTTTGTATTCGGCTACTGCGAGTTGATTTTGATAATAACTGACTTTTGATTGGATATTACGCCAATTAATGTCATGCCAACTGAAGGAAAAAGTATGTAAATTACTCATGTTTTCAGGATAATATTTATATGACAAGTTCTTCGTATTTCATTGAGCATTAAACCTCTAGCCGGAGCCTGAGGCATAATGCCTAATGAAAGAGTACACAAATCGTTGACTTATTTATTATCTTTATCAAAGGCTTGCGCCAGAACACCCATAGAATAAGTCTGCAGCCTTTCAGCTTAAATCAATAGATTCTATCTCGGTCATTACCAAGGTCGACTTGTACATCGACTACCGAGCATTCGCTTCCTATTATGTCTTTTACCCACTAGACGATAAGTAAGATTACTCTTACTCCTCCACAAGGGAGTCTATTGGGCTTACCAAGTTCCCAGGAAGGGACACTTTCATTCGTTTCCCTTAGGCTCACAGTCTACGCCGGTAGATATTGATCGTTCAGTTGCCCCATAAAAAGGAAGGCAACCCATCTACGTGTCTCTCAATAAATGAGGAGTTTTGTTTTCACGGCGCCTAATACCTGTATTCGCTTTCGCTAGCCATAGGAACTAAGCCTAGCCCTGGCATCTCTTTATTAAGAGAGCAGGTACATTGTCTCCAGAGCTTCTCACCTAGCAATTACTCGCTACGCAAGTCTGGATAGACTCTCCCATGAACGATTCGGGAGGGGGACTTACACCCCAATCCCTTCCTGAACTTCTTGTCGCACTTTTTATTAAACAGTCGCTACCCCCGATTCTGTGCCAGGGAAACAGGGTTTCCCCTGTCTCCCCACCCCTTCTCCCGAAGTTACAGGGTCATTTTGCCGAGTTCCTTCAACAGGGTTATCTCAAGGCCTTAGTGTTCTCCACCTGTCCACCTGTGTCGGTTTAGGGTACGGTGCTTTCTTTCTGAAGTCTATTTCTTGGAAAGATTCTTTTACTCCTTATATAACCATAGGATAAAAAATAAAATAAAAAACCTTCCGTCAACATCAATGCACAGCTTAGACTTACCCATTACCTCAGGCCTTGGCCTGATGGCTTAGGGACCGTTTGACAAGGCATATACCATGCTCCGATCCGGTTTTACCTCCGATCGAAACCCTTGGACTTTCGGCCAGAATGCTTCAACATTCTTTTATGCTACTCATGTCAGTATTCTCACTTCCCATAAGTTCACCTCAGCTATCACCAAGGCTTTAGCCTTAGGGAACGTTCTGCTACCACATAGAAACCTTTCTATGTCTAGGGCTTCGGGAACGACTTTAAGCCCTCAAAATTGACGGGCTTCAAGACCTAGACCAGTGAGCTGTTACGCTATCTTTAAAGAATGGCTGCTTCCAAGCCCATCTTCTGGTTGTCTTAAGTTTTGAAGCTCCTTGGTCACTGAAGTCATTTTATGGCCCTTAGCCTCTAGTCTGGGCTGTTTCCCTTTTGACTATGGATCTTAGCACCCACAGTCTGTCTGCCCCAAGTAAGAATTTGGTATTCGGAGTTTGCCCAAGGTCAGTAAGACGAAACATCCCCCTTCCTTCTACAGTGCTCTACCCCCAAATCCCCTTTTGGGACGCTCTACTTCAATAGATTTCGCAGAAAACCAGCTATATCCGACTTTGATTGGCCTTTCACCCCTAAACTCAAATCATCCCAGTATTTTGCCACACACACGGGTTCGGCCCTCCAAAGAGTGTTACCACATCTTCTTCAGCCTGTTCAAGTTTAGCTCAGCCGGTTTCGGGTTGTGCACAAAGGACTTTCTACGCCCTTAGGGACTCGATTTCTCTTCGCCTTCACTAGAAGCTTAAGCTTGCCCTGTGCACACATTCACTGACCCATTATGCAAAAGGTAAGCCGTTACCATAAAAAGAAGTTCCCCACAAGGAGAACCTTCTAGATTTAGCTCCGACCATAGTCAGGAGTTTCAGGTTCATCGTCGCAACCTCTTTTTCACCTTTCCCTCACGGTACTAGTTCACTATCGGTGAGGAAAACCTTTTTTAGGCTTTGAGGGTGGTCCCCCAATCTTCCCACAAGCTAGACATGGCTCATGGTACTTTCTACTAAAACTTCCAACCTATACAGGGCTTTTACCTTCTTTGGCATTTTTCTAGGCTGATCTGCTTTGTTCTGCCTTTTCAGCCCTTTCGCTCACCACTACTGAGGCTATCTCGGTTGATTTGGAACAGGGGTAATTAGATGTTTCACTTCCCCCTTTTTTTTGTGCAAAAGCACTAGGACTTTTTGTCCTGCTTTCCCAATCTAGGAATTTTGACCTCACAGGTTTTCCTTAGCCAAAACTTTCGTGTTGGAACACGCCTCTATTTTCCTCCCAAGGCATCCTCTCCAAACTTTGGGAGTAACTGGACTTGAACCAGTGACCTAATGCTTGTAAGACATCTACTCTACCAACTGAGCTATACCCCCCACCATTTTCAGCCTACCTGGGCGAAATTACACTTCACTAAATTCTAATTGACAGAAGGGGGTGATTCGAACACACCTTTTCGAGAATATGCTGAAAACAATCCTTGGAATTCTCGGAATGGTGTGATTCGAACACACGATCTTCTGCTCCCAAAGCAGACGCCCTACCAGACTAGGCTACATTCCGTCTGTAAAAAAGTTTTCACTCTTAGTCTCTGTCTCTTTGAAACCAGAGTCAATAAACTTTTGGTTAACCTTCCTTATATCATTGAGCAAGACCTGTTCGGTTTCTTTATCTTGAGCAGATGGGAGCCAAGGCCGATTCTGTTTATAGGTATTATATGCTTCGATGGCATTCTTGTGGACCTCCACGCTATGTCTGTTGGTTTCCTTTATGTTGTCCAACTCCTTTGTATGAATGAATTTTCCCTCCTCAATCTCCAATTTTCGCTTATCCATCTCCTGTGTATGAATGAAATTTCGCTCCTGAATGTCCACTTTTTGCTGCTCAGTGTTCCCTTTTTGCCGATCATTAAAAAAGTAGCCCACACCAAGGCATCCTGCCCCCAGCGTGCCCCCCACACGGAGGATTTCATCTCCATGAGTTTTGATAAAAGCCCCAGCCCCGGCACGCACACCAGTAAAAACGTACCTTCTTTGAATCCCCCAGAAAGGGGTATCCAAAGCTCTAGAACTTAGATGGTTTCGGGTGATGCCCAAAGAAGAAACCACTTCCTTAAGATAAAGAGGTTTTTCGGGGGAATCCTTGGTAAATATGTGCCTTTCCAAAATCTCCATTCCCCGATACCAACAAAGGAAAACCAAAAGAACAACCCCCAAAAAATCTGGACCAAATTCACTGAGAAGACGGAAGATTGAAGTAACCAAGAACGAAGAGCAAAAAAGATAAAAATAAGGTAGCTTTTCAGCTTCCAATAAATAAAAAACTACCGCATAGAGGGAGTTTTTAAATGAAAGGAAAAAACGCAGACCCCACTGAAAAAAGGCCGTGTTTTTGCCCCAATTGAGGACAGCAAGTAAAGACGACCACCAAAAAGTATTAACAACAAAAAGTATGAGGATAACCAAAGATAAAGTTTCCACAAAAGATGTTGCTATTCCATCAAATAGCCTAAAAGATAAAAAGATAATAAAGATGTTCAAAGGGTGTGCCCACAATGGAAACAGCTCCTTCAAACGCCTTATAATTTTTAGGCCAATGGGCCTAAAAAAACCTCGGATTTTCAATCTTATCAGTTTCAAAAAATTGAGGCTTTTTTTTTGTAGAGAATTTCTTTTGAAGTGTGCCATTGTAGTATATACTTTCTAGAAGCAATCGGACTTGAGCCAATGTTTTTTTCTAGACTTTCTGGAGGCAATCGGACTTGAACCGATGACTTCGTGCTTGCAAAGCACACACTCTACCAACTGAGTTATGCCCCCTCTGACCATGTTTCCCGGCTATAGACCAGTATCTGTGGCCCTTTGGTCTATCACTCTCGAATTCGGTATGGGTTCGGGTATATGACCAAAGTGTTTTTTCAATTGACTCCAGACGCAGGTTCCCCTACGACTACCTTGTTACGACTTCATCCCAGTTGCCAATCTCTCCCTGGGTTGGCCTTTTCTCCTTTGCACTATGTCTCTTCAAATCCCTCTGAAGAAGAATCCCTTTGAAGAAATCTATCTTCAAAGAAAGATCAAACAAAGTCTAGGGAGTCAAGGATACAAACTTCAGGCAAAACCAACTCCCAGGATGTGACGGGCGGTGTGTACAAGGCCCAGTGACATATTCACCGCGACGTGCTGATTCGCGATTACTAGTGATTCCAACTTCATGGGGGCGAGTTGCAGCCCCCAATCCGAACTAAGATAAGCTTTCAAGATTGGCTCCGGATTGCTCCATTGCAACTTATTGTACTTACCATTGTAGCACGTGTGTAGCCCAGCCCATAAGGGTCATGAGGACTTGACGTCATCCCCACCCTCCTCCGGCTTATCTTCCGGCAGTCTTCCTTCAGTTCCATAATGGCAAGAAGGAACAGGGGTTGCGCTCGTTAAAGGACTTAACCAAACATCTCACGACACGAGCTGACGACAGCCATGCAGCACCTGAAAAGTCCAAAAGCTTCCAAGTTTCCTTGGAGCTGGCAACTTTGCAAGGACTGGTAAGGTTTCGCGCGTATCATCGCATTAAACCACATGCTCCACCACTTGTTTAGGCCCCCGTCAATTCCGTTGAGTTTCAACCTTGCGGTCGTACTTTTCAGGCGGAGTGCTTAAGGCCTTAGCTTTTACCCCTAACTCTTGTCTAAGGGTTAGCACTCATCGTTGACAGCATGGACTACTAGGGTGCCTAATCCTATTTGCTCCCCATGCTTTCGTCCCTCAACGTCAGTACCGAGCCAGGGAAGCGCTTTCGCCTCTGGTGTTCCTTCCCATTTGTCTGGATTTTACCCCTTGATGGGAAATTCCCTTCCCCTCTATCGGACTCAAGTCCTAGTGTTTTCTAAGCTTTACCGAGGTTGAGCCTCGGGCTTTAACAAAGAACGACCTAGAACCGTCTACGGACCCTTTACGCCCAATCATACCGGATAACGCTAGCCCCCTCCGTATTACCGCGACTGCTGGCACGAAGTTAGTCGGGACTTCTTCCTGAATTACTGTCACCATCCTCATCCAGAAAAGAGGTTTACAACAACTGCCTTCCTCCCTCACCTAGTCTTGCTGGATCAAGCTTTCGCCCATTGGTTACAGTAAAAGTGAGGCCTCCCTCACAATCCTGCTTCAGAACCGTACGTGATAGTCCCCCATCATACGGCTCCTCTAGTTTTCACCTCTTTTTGTCTCTGGCAGTTTTTCGGGGTTAAAAAAAACTCCTACTTCTTCGCTCTCTCATAAAAACTAGTTGGTACGTGGGCCTATCCGGCTCATTACAAACCGGCCTTCGCTTTTTACCAAATCCTACTCCCTGCATCTCATGAGGCTGGTTACCCTGTCCCCGAAGGGAAGAGATGCCGGGGTTTCCCCGTTCCATTTTTCCATTTTGTCTTGGTAGTACGTTGCTCTGCCCCGAGGCTACGTAGAGATAGTAGATGTCTAATGGTTTGACTCTACACGTATATGCCCGTGCCGATCTTCCGGCGAGGGGACCCGGGACCATAGGTCCCAGAAGGGAATATGATCCCCTCATGAGGATTTACGAGGCTTTCCCACAACTTCCTTTCGTGTACTGATCCAAGACACTTGCTCGCAGTTCGTCGGCCTAGATTCCCTTAGGCTTTCACCTCTTTCAACCCAGCTTCGGGATCTGGGTGACCATCCCCGACCCCGTGGGTCTCGCTTTTCCCTCTCTATCTCCCAAGGGGTGAGCTCTCCGGCTCACATGAAAAAACAGTTAACACGGCTTCCGCCAGTGCCCATGGATTCGTACAGCCTACAGCTTTCCTTCGTCCATGAACGGGTCGCACTCCAATATTCCTCACTGCTGGCTTCTCATGAAGCCTGGGCCTTGTCTCAGTCCCAGTGTGGTTGATCGTCCTCTCAGACCAACTAAGCATCATCAGCTTGGTAGGCCCTTACCCCACCAACTACCTAATACTAAAGAGGCTCATCTTGTACCGGTTTTCAAACCTACTACCGGTATTTTCCTGTTACCTTCTCCCCTTAGAGATGGGATTATCCCGGGGTACAAGGTAGATTCCTCTTCTCTCCTCACCCGTTCGCCATGGGTCTTACCCATTCGACTCGCATGTGTTAAGCAGACTAATAGCGTTCATCCTGAGCCAGGATCATACTCATTTTTGTAGAAGAAGCTTAAAAAAGCACCTCTTCATTCTCTTATCTTTAGAATTTCATTGACATTCTATATTTTGTTTTCTTTTGTCCTAAATTACAAATCTCTCTAGAAAAGCCCATTCCCTATGGTAGAATCTTTATCAATATGCTATTGTCAAACTCTAAAAATTCAAGAAATGCTAATTGTTTTTTTTTTACGGGACTCTAGTTCCTATATTCAAGGCAAACAAAAAACAAAATTTGAAAAATTGAAGCAAAGTATATTTCTAAGGCTAGATTCCATAGAAGACCTATCTGAAAAGTCTTTCCAAGGCCTCAAACTTCTTTTTCACATATAGAGAACTAGACTACCTCTTCAGGTTGGGATTGAACCAACGACCCTATGGTTAACAGCCACATGCTCTACCACTGAGCTACTGAAGACAAATGAAAGCCAAGGTTTACTCCAGAAAAGAAAAGACTAGAAGCATTTGCGGATACATCCACCCAGTACCCTCCTGTTTCCCATTTGGTACAGAGGTATAAGACCTTATACTTTTGAAAAAGAGAACAATACCACAACTAGCAAGGGAACAAAAAAGGCTAAGAAATATAGAAAAACCCCCTGCCTAGAAAAATCCTCATCGATCCACTTCTCCAAACACAATATCCTGTGTACCAATAATAGTTACTACATCAGCCACCATATGAGATTTACTCATAAAGTCTAAAGCCTGTAAATGTCCAAAGCCAGGAGCTTTGATTTTACACCGATATGGACGATTGCTTCCATTGGAAATCAAATAGACACCGAACTCCCCCTTTGGAGCCTCCGTAGCTGTATAAGTTTCCCCTGCAGGAACAAGAACTCCTTCCGAATAGAGTTTGAAATGATGAATAAGAGACTCCATAGACTGTTTCATCTGAGAACGAGTAGGGGGGCTAATCTTAGCATCATCTATTTTTACACTACCTTTAGGCATTTGGTTCAAACATTGATATATAATACCAAGGGATTGTCGCATCTCCTCTACACGTAAAAGATAACGATCATAGCAATCCCCATTAGTACCTATAGGAATATGAAAGTCTAATTTCTCATAAACCTCATAGGGTTGATGCTTTCGTAAATCCCAAGAAATACCTGATCCTCGAAGCATTACCCCGCTAAAACCCCAATCCAAAGCTTCCGCAGCGGAAACACGACCAATATCCACCAAACGTTGCTTCCAAATCCTATTTGCTGTAAGCATTTCTTCCATCTCATCCAAACGAGTAGCAAATTGGTTAGCAAAAAGATAAATATCATCTAACAAGCCAAGGCTAATATCCTGACTCAGGCCCCCTGGGCGAATATAAGCTGCATGCATACGAGCCCCTGAAACTCGTTCATAGAATTCCATCAATTTTTCTCTTTCCTCAAAGCCCCATAAAAAGGGTGTCATAGCCCCTACATCCATTGCATGACAACCCACAGCTAAGAGATGGTTCAGTATACGAGTAATCTCACAAAAGAGAACCCGAATATATTGTGCCCGCTCTGGGACAGAAGCCCCTAACAAAGCCTCTACCGCCAAAGAATAGGTGTGTTCTTGAACCATCATAGATACATAATCTAGGCGGTCAAAATAAGGTAAAGCCTGAAGGTAAGTTTTTGCCTCAATAAGCTTTTCAGTTCCTCGGTGTAAAAGACCAATGTGAGGATCTGCCCGTTGAACCTCCTCACCATTCAGTTCTAAAACCAAACGAAGCACCCCATGGGCCGCCGGGTGTTGAGGTCCAAAGTTTATAGTAAAATTTTGAAGTTGTCGGCGAAAATCACTCTTTCGTAGTTCCATAAAATCTCAAAGTATGCAGTGCTATCTCACCTTGGGAGATCAAAAACCAAAGGTAGAAAGGTAGATATTCCAATTCATAAAAGAGTGACCTTTCCCCAAGCACTACATTTCATGTGTAAGTAGATGATGGAACCAAGGGAATCAATTGTTTTTTCAGCCTTCCTCTGCTATTCTTTTGGAGATGATGGGATTCGAACCCATGATACACAAAAAGCGTATATTGGTTTAGCAAACCAAGGCTTTCAGCCTCTCAGCCACATCTCCGGCTCTATTGGCTTATGAAAAAGTCTAAAAAAACTCTGAAAGATTCAATTCTACAAGGATAAAAAAATTGAAAACCCACAGATGCAAGAGCACTAGCAGAGAAATACATCCTACAGGACTTGAACCCGTATCATACGGTTTAGAAGACCGAGGCTTTGTCCATTTAAGCTAAGGATGCCAATCTTCCTTTTCTAAGCTCTTGAAAACCCCAAAAGCGTCTTCCTCCACAAAATGCATATCTTCTCTCAGAAGCCTCTACTTTCCCCTCTAACGAATTTCTAAGGGGGCGGGTAAAACAACTTGCCAGAGGCTTTTCTTCACAGGTAAAAACTCCGAATCTTCACTCTAAGGCCCCTAGGGTGCTCTCTAGGAGATTGAAAGAATAGAGATTTTCCAAAGAGCTCCAAGCTCTTTGGAAAATCTCTACCAACTTGCCTTACGAATCCCCGGCAAAAGGCCCTGGGATGCCAAAAGTCTAAAACGTAAACGAGAAAGCTTATAAGGCCGAAGAAGAGATGGACTTCGACTGGTTTGGACACAACGATTATGTTGACGACTTATACTACTTGACACTGGCAATTTTGCCAATTCAATCTGAGCTCTCCAACGAAGAGAGGGACTTAGATTTTGATTTCTCATTAAAGCACGAAAACTAAGACGTGTCTTTTCCAAAGTGGCATAAGCTTGTCGTCGCTTGAAATCTCGGTGAAAACTCCATTTTCCTCTCATTCCCAATCTAAACTTCCAATTTGCCAAGCATAAACAAAACCCACAAGAAGTTCAAAAAGAAAGTCTATCATAGACCATAATCCTAAGGAGGTTGATTGTTGGCCTAAACCTACTGCCCAAGGAAAGAGAAAGACCGCCTCTAGATCAAAAATTAAAAAAAGAATAGCTACCAGATAGAAACGAACATCAAAAGCATTTCGAGCATCCTCATAAGGGTCAAAACCACATTCATATGATGATAATTTTTCTGTGTCAGGTTTTGCAAGAGCTAAGGCGTAAGACGCCCCAAAAATTAAACCGGCCAAACCTATGCTAAGAAAGGTAAAGACCAAAATCGGATAATATTCTTGAGTGCACAAGGATTGCATTTTAAGGATAAGGTGGGATTCGAACCCACGGTACTCTCGCACTTCAGTTTTCAAAACTGACACCATAAACCTCTCGGTCACTTATCCATAGAAATCAAAGATTTCCCCGAAGCCAGCCCACTGGACAAAGATCGATAATACCTCCCGAAACTTCAGAGTCCATAAGCTTATCTACGTAAGTGCCTATCTCTGTGGAAATACCTCTATTAGTACTACCCAAATCATCCACCCCAGCAATATCCGCAGCATACCTTACACAACGAGTGCAAGCTATACAACGAGTCATTATGGTCTTGATTAAGGGTCCTAATTGCTTATCCTCTACACTACGTTTTTGAAAGTAAAATCGGCTTCGGTCAGATCCAAACTCTAAGCTTTCATCTTGTAAATCACATTCTCCTCCTTGATCACATATAGGACAATCCAAGGGATGATTCAAAAGAAGAAATTCCAAAACAGCCTCTCGGGCTTTTTTCACCAAAGGGGTGTTTGTAAAAATTTGCATATTGGGCATCACCGGCATAGCACAGGAAACCTGTGGCTTAGGAGAATTTGCTATTTCTACCAAGCACATACGACAGTTTCCTGCAACAGATAATGTTTGGTGATAACAAAAGCGTGGGAGGTGCTCACCAATAGCTTCACAGGCTTGAAGCACTGTAGCTTTTTTGGGAACCCAAACTTCGACGTTGTTAACAAAAACTCTCATTCTTGTACAAAGATAGCGTTATCTCCTTGACGACCTAACTGGCGAGTCAAGGATTGATTGGGAGCCTTAGGCCCCAAAGTTAGGACAATGGCACCTGTCATAGCAACTAAAAGAAGAATCCCTGCAATAAGGAAGTAGGCTATATATTGGGTATATAAAACTTGACTCAAATTTTCAATGGATCCTAGAAAATCTATCTCTTGTATCCAGGGCAGACTAGGCCCTCTTTCCTCTAAAAATTTAGGAGCATCTCCAAAAAAGTACTCTCTACTTAAAGCAAGAATCCCAATTGTTGAAAAAGGAAGCCATAAATTTAAAGGTTCTTTGGATACTTTAATATCAAGCATCATAACCACAAAAAGGAAAAGCACAGCAATGGCTCCTACGTAAATTAAAACAAAAAGCAATGCCATAAATTCTAGCTGCAAGACCAAGGCAAAAGCAGCAGCTGTTAGAAAAACCAAAACCAAGAAAAGAACAGAATATACTGGATTAGTTAAGGTAATGACCATGGAAGACAAAACCAAAGCTAAAATAGAAAAGATGTAGAAGAAAAAAGATTCAAACATAAGAGACTTTGTTTCAAAGAAGAGCTAAAGAGGCTAAGGTCAAAAGTGCCAAAAGTTTGGCAGAAAAACCCATAGTGGAAAGGAAAGCAAAAGCCAACATACCAGCAACTATAACAAAGGCATAATGGTATAACATACCAGTTTGCCAACTCACCACTCTAGCCCCCTGAGCCAAACTAAGATTGGACAAACCAAAAGGGCCCAACATTTCAATAAAACCACGATCTATAGCTTTGTAAGTAAAATGGTAACCAAAATCTAAAAAATTTTGACTAATACCCTCATTATAGAACTTATCAAAAAACCATTTTCGGTTCAAGAAAGTGTAAAGTTTCCGACCCCAAGGGGAAAGTTTCCATCGAACAAGAGTTTGAGGGAAATCTCTATAAAGAACAAAAGCTAAAATAGCCCCCACTATACTCAAACAAACTGGCAAGATCTTCATTGCTGTAGGCATAAATTCAGCATCCACTAGACTCAAATGGCCGGGTAAGGCAAAAAAGGCATTCCCCCAAAAAGGTGTACCCAAACCAATAAAGAGATCTTTCCCCAAATACCCTATAAAAATACTGGGGATAGCTAAAATACCCAAAGCTGTACTGATAGGCCAACTAGACTCACTAGCCCCTAATAGAAGGGGGCGTCGACCATTGGCTTCTGAAAGAAAACTTAAATAAATTAAACGGAAAGAATAGAAGGCTGTACAAAAAGCTGCTAATGTCCCTAGAGCATAAGCAAAGTGGGCCCCGGTGGTGTAAGACCCATAGGCTACTTCCAAAATAAGATCTTTGGAATAAAAGCCTGTCAAAAAAGGCATACCCATTAAAGACAAAGAACCCACCAGCATCATAGCGTAGGTAAAAGGCAATAAACGACGTAGACCTCCCATTTTTCGCATATCCTGCTCATCTCCCATGGCGTGAATCACTGAACCGGCCCCCAAAAAAAGGAGAGCTTTAAAAAAAGCATGGTTAGCCAAATGGAATACCGCTACAGAATAATTTGACAACCCACAAGCAAAAACCATATAACCCAACTGACTACATGTAGAATAGGCAATAACTCTTTTCAGATCATTTTGTACCAAACCTGTAGTGGCTGCAAAAAAAGCTGTCATAGCTCCCAGAATACAGATTAGAAAACAAGCTTTTGGAGCGTATTCTAATAAGGGAGAACAACGAGCTAAAAGAAAAACACCAGCTGTCACCATGGTTGCTGCATGAATTAAAGCAGATACGGGGGTCGGACCTTCCATGGCATCCGGCAACCAAGTGTGCAAGCCCACTTGGGCCGATTTCCCCACAGCCCCAACAAAAAGCAAAAGACTTATACATTCTAATGCATCAAAGTCCATACCCAAAAAACAGATTTGGGATCCACTTAGAAGAGGAGCCATAGCAAAAACACTAGCGTAATCTACAGCGTCAAAAGACAAAAAAATAGCAAAAATACCCAAAGCCAAACCAAAATCACCTACACGGTTCACCAACATGGCCTTAATAGCAGCTTTATTAGCTTGCAATCTAGCAAACCAAAAATTGATGAGAAGATAGGAACATAAGCCCACACCCTCCCATCCTACAAACATCTGTAGAAAATTGTCTGCGGTCACCAAAAGAAGCATGAAAAAGGTAAAAAGAGATAAATAAGACATAAAACGAGGTAAATGAGGATCCTCCCCCATATACTCCGTAGAGTAAAGGTGGACTAAACTAGAAATAAAGGTAACCACAACCAACATGACTACCGTAAGACTATCAAAACAAAGAGACCAATTGGCATGAAAAAAGTCTGACTCCATCCAAGTCAGAAGATGGACATAAGAAGGACTAGACCCTAAACCTACCTCATAAAAAGCCAATCCACTAAGACAAAGGCTTAAGCCTACACAAGTGGTTGTAAGCACAGCAGCTCCTTGGCTCCCTAGAAAGCGACCAAAAAGACCTGCAGCTATAGAGCCCAAAAGAGGGAGAAAGACTATATTCAAATACATTGTCTGTTTCGAGAAAGACGGGACTTGAACCCGCGACCCTTGGCGTGACAGGCCAATGCTCTACCAACTGAGCCACTTCCTCTCTTTTCAATAAGGGACCCCAATAAAAGATCTAAAGCCTAGGATGCTTTAGGCCAAAACTTGACTTACACTAGCATGCATGGGCTGTAAGAAAACTTCTGGGTAAATGCCCATTACAAGAGTACCTAAAATCAAAGGGAAGAAAACAATAAACTCCCGAGGATGGACATCTGCCAATCCTAATTTTGCATTTCCATAAGCCACTCTGTTAAAAAGCCATAAGGAATAAGCACCTCCCAAAATCATACCAGTAGCACCAAAAAAACTAGCTGTACTACTTGTCTGGAAAGAAGCAACTAAAAGAAGAAACTCCCCCACAAAACTACTGGTTCCAGGAAGGCCTATATTTGCCATGGTAAAAAACAAGAAAATAGCCACAAAAATAGGCATTGTATGGGCCAAACCTCCATAATAGTTTACAACTCTGGTATGGCAGCGATCGTAAAGAACTCCAATAATAAGGAACAAAGCACTAGAAACGAAGCCATGGCTCAAGCTCTGAAGTATACAGGCTTCTAGACCTATAATAGTACCGCTAAAGAGACCAATCATAACTAGATTCATATGAGCCACAGATGTATAAGCAATAAGCCTTTTAAGATCTGTTTGACGAATAGCTGTGAGAGAAGTATAAACCACCCCTAAAATAGCCATAGAAAACACCAAAGGAGTATAGTACAAAGAAGCTATAGGAAAAAGAGGCAAAGAGAAACGAAGGAAACCATAAGAACCTAATTTCAATAGAATACCTGCCAAAATTACCGAACCTGCTGTGGGGGCTTCTACATGAGCCTCTGGCAACCAAATATGAAGGGGTAACATAGGCACTTTAGCAGCAAAAGACGCAAAAAAAGCTAACCAAAGCCACTTTTCTTCTTCTGGAAGAAAAGATGCTGACAAGAGACTTTCATAATTAGTAGTACCTACACTATAATAGATGTAAGCTACAGCTACAAGCATAAACAAAGAACCCACCAAGGTATACAAGAAAAATAAATAAGCAGCACGAAGCTTTCTTTCTCTTGAACCCCAGATTCCAATAACTACAAACATAGGAATAAGTACAGTTTCAAAAAAAATATAAAATAACAAAAGGTCTAAAACACAAAAAACCAAGATCAAAACCAATTCCATGGACAAAAAAGCCAAAAGATATGCTTTAAGTTTGGTTTGTATAGAAGACCAACTGGCCAAAAGACATAAGGGAAAGATCAAAGTGGTAAGCAAGAGGAAAAATAGAGATATTCCATCTACTCCTAAAACAAAATGAACATTAGAAAGGGGTAACCACAAAGAATCTACAACAAACTGAAATTTTGCAGTAGATTGATCAAAACATACCCAAAGAAGTAAGGACAGCACAAAGGCTAGGGTAGAAGTACCCAAGGCCACTTGTTTTAAGAGAAGGCTTCGATGGGCTGGAATAAAGGCAAGACCCAAAATACCAAAAAGCAATACACCTAGAAGAGAGGGAAGAAGGGATGATATCATAAAAAAAGTGAAGACCAAAAGGATTTGGAAAAGAGAGAATCAAGCTAGATCCAATCTCTTCCCTAACCAATCTACATATTTCTCTAGGCTAACAGCTTCTACTACAATAGGCATAAATCCATGGTTCACCCCACAAATTTCACTGCACTGACCATAAAAGACACCCTCCCGTTTAATGAAAATACAAGCCTGATTCAAACGTCCAGGGCAAGCATCAGTTTTCACCCCCAAACTAGGCACAGCCCAAGAATGTAATACATCCGCAGCTGTGATTAAAAGCCGAATGTGTGTATTGGTAGGCAAGACCACTCGATTGTCTACTTCCAATAAACGCAATTCTCCTGGAGTCAAATCTTCAGTGGGAATCATATAGGAATCAAAATTTAAACTTTCCCCTCCTTCCATACTTGCATAGTCAGAATACTCATAAGACCAATACCATTGATGGCCAACTACTTTTAAGGTAAGAGATGGATCTATTACCTCCTCCATAGAATATAAAAGAGCAAAAGAAGGCACCCCAATAAGCATTAATAGAAAAGCAGGAAGGACAGTCCATACCACTTCTAAGGTAGTCGAATGAGTAAAAACTTCAGGCTCTGGATGCTTATCCGCTGTAAATAAATGCAATACACGATAGAGTAGCCACATAACAAAAGTGGCAATAAGGACAACAACAAACATCAATTGGTTATTAAAATTAATTATGCCTTCCATGATAGGGGTGGCGGGGTCTTGAAAACCTAACTGCCAAGCCTCAGCAGCGTCCATCCACCCAGAAGAGCTAAAAAGAAAGAAAAAAAAGAAAGGTAAAAAAGTCATTTTGATTGAAAACCAAATCTTGCTAAAAAGTTAGTCACTTGGGTTTTCTCTTCTTGCACCCCTTTTCCCGACCATAGGGCATTATTCTCTAAATCACGCTTGTGAAAGCCTAGAGAAGAAGCCAAAAGGCTTTTTGTACTAAAAGCTAAACTACCATCAGAAAATATGCTTACTCCCAGACGGGACTTTAAGTTCTTTTTCATAAAGGTTTTGAGGGAGGAAACAAAAGCCATCTTTCCAACAAACCTATTGCAAAGATACCCAAGACAAAGAAAAGGAAATAAAAGAAAGTGGCATATTGCCCCAAAGAAACATAAGGATCATCCACGGGTTTTTGTCCCACCCAACCTAAAAGCAAAAAGTCTGCAACTATCAACCAAAAACCAAAAAGATAGATTGGGCGAAAATTGCCACTTCTAAGTACAGAAGTGTTGAAAAAGGGAATTGCCAACAAAATAACAATAGCCCCTCCCATACCAAGCACCCCCCCTAATTTATCTGGGATAGACCGTAAGATAGCATAAAAAGGCAAGAAGTACCACTCTGGAACAATATGAGCAGGAGTAACCAAAGGATCCGCGGGGATATAGTTGTCTGGGTGGCCTAAACTATTGGGCCAAAAGAAGACAAAGACCGAAAGAGAAGTTAACAGAAGGAAAAACCCAAGTAAATCCTTCACATAAAAATATGGATAAAAAGGAATACTTGAGAAACTGGAATTTGCCCCTAAAGGATTTCCAGATCCGTCCTTATGCAAAAGGGCTAAGTGAACAAAAACCAATCCTGCAATGACAAAAGGCATCAAATAGTGCAAGCTAAAAAAGCGATTTAAGGTAGGATTCCCTACAGAAAAACCACCCCAAAGCCATTGAACTATAGCATCCCCCGCCACAGGTATAGCAGAAAAAAGATTAGTAATCACAGTAGCCCCCCAAAAACTCATTTGACCCCAGGGTAAAACATAGCCCATAAAAGCGGTAGCCATCATCAAAAGAAAAATGATAACCCCAGAACACCACAATTCTTGACGGGGCTCTATATAAGACCCGTAATAAAGACCCCGAAAAATATGGCAATAAACTACAATGAAGAAAAAGGAAGCACCATTGGCATGAATGTACCGCACCAACCACCCATTATTAACATCCCGCATAATATGCTCTAAACTAGAAAAAGCCAAGTGGATTTCAGGAGTGTAATGCATAGCTAAAAAAACACCACTAAGAATTTGAATACCAAGACAAAAGCCTGCTGCCGACCCAAAACTCCAATTATAATTAATATTCATGGGAGTAGGGTAATCTATAATATGGGAATCTACCCAGGCTAATATTGGATGCAGATTCCATCGGGAGGTAGTCATGCTGTTTTCCAAGGTGTATGGAATTGAAAAGCTCTAAATTCTTGACTGAATTCTAAACTTTCACAAACCACCCGTTTCTGGTTTTCATCGTACCGAAGTTCGACATAACCACTTAAAGGAAAATCCTTTCGTAAGGGATGGCCGACAAAACCATAATCTGTTAGAATACGACGAAGATCAGGATGGCCTCTAAAGAAAACCCCAAACAAATCCCAAACTTCCCTTTCCCACCAATTCGCATTGGAATAGACTTCCACTGCAGAGTCTAAGGCAGTGACCTCATTGACATAAGTTTTTAGACGAAGTCTTGTATTTAGGCTTACACTTAAGAGCTCATAAGAAACTTCAAAACGATTTTCCCGTTCTGGATAATCTACCCCAGAGATAGCAGACAGAACTTTGTACTGACACTGAGTATGATCTCGAAGAAAAACCAAAACCTGGATCAAATGACTTGGATCTACTGTAAGAACCACTTGACTATTGATAAGCTGAATATTTCGAAGGGGCAACATCTTGCCCAAGCTTTTGGCAAAAGGAAAAAGAAGTTGTTCTGACATTTTTGATTTTCAGTTTTTGTTGAAAGCTTGAAGAAAGCTGAGTTTTGAAATGGGAGAGCTCATTTCTTCCTTAAAAAATTCTAAGCCTTTGTCTTCAAACCTTCTATTAGATTCCAGAGGTGAAGTTTCTACACCTTCAACCCCAGTTAGATTTTCCTTGTGACCCCGAGATTTTAACAAGGTAGTCAAAGTTGGTAATTTTTCCCATAAGAATAGGGTATAAAAAGCTAAAAAGAAAACAAACAACCAAAAGACTTGTGAAAAAAAACTTAGGGAATCAAATTGTGGCATAGTTCTAGGCCTAAGTAGACTTGAACTACTGACTTTACGCTTATCAGGCGTATACTCTAACCATCTGAGTTATAGGCCCCAAAGAGACATTCATCCTAGAACAAAAACAAATTGGGCTTGGGGAATCTAGTGAAAATTGGGCCAAAAAGACCAAAGCCTTCATCCCAGCCCTTTCTACCCCCTACGGGAATTGAACCCGTATTTTTGCCGTGAAAGGGCAACGTCCTAACCATTAGACGAAAAGGGCGAACAAGAGAGTTCTGGGCAAACAACATTTAGACAGAGAGCACATTAGGCAGCCTTGGAAGGCTCTTTAGACTCAGAAGGCCCATTGTCCTGAATATCCACCAGTTTCTTTTCAGCTACCCTCAACTCTTCCCCAAGGCGAGCCTTCTCTGTGGAATTCTAGGTCCACCGATAGTCCTTAGTGAGGCTTTCTATCTCAGCCTTCAAAACCCTTTCCCTCTTCATCCCAGACTGGAGGAATGAACCAGTCCCCTGAATTCCCATCAGGATGGCCTTCCTCAGCAATTCGATTGTTTTCCTCCAGAAGCTTAGGGCGCTCCCACATCGGCAATAGCTCACCAACTGCCACAAAAGCAATAATACCCGCAGCAGCAGCCGGCCCGAGTTTTTTCATAGATTTTTCTGGGTGCATTGGGACTTGAACCCAAGGCCACTGGATTAAAAGTCCAATGCTCTACCAACTGAGCTATACACCCCATAGAGACATTCTGGGAGATTCTTTGAAAGCTTTGGCCAAAAGACCCAAAACCTCATCCCAGCCCTTTCCCAAGGGGAATTCAACCCCCATTTTTGCCGTGAAAGACCAATGTCCTACTCTAAATTCAATACAATCTTATCCTACATAGGAGTCCTATTCCCTCACGCCTTTGGGCTTAGGAAGCCTTGGGAGGCCCTTTAGACTCAGAAGGCCCATTATCCTGAAGGATCGACCAGTTCTTCTCATTGGTTTCCTGAATAACCACCAGTTTCTTTTCAGCTACCCCCAACTTTTCCCCAAGACGAGCCTTCTCTGTGGAATTCCAGGTCGACCGATGGTCCTTAGTGAGGCTTTCTATCTCAGCCTTCAAATCCTTTTCCATGCTCTCCCCATGCTGGAGCAATCGAAAGTGCTTATCAGTGTGAGCAGTTTCCGCAGCAATTCGATTCTTTTCCTCACCAATTCGAGGAGTTTCCTCACCAATTCGATTCTTTTCCTCACCAATTCGAGCAGTTTCCTCACCAATTCGAGCAGTTTCCTCAGCAATTCGAATATTTTCCATCACCAGCCATACGTTCAGACCTATGGCACAAACAATAGCAGCCGGAATAACCATAGCACTCGGCCCCATTTTTTTCAGAGTATCGCTGGCGAATCTCCCCATATACCGCTTCTGGATAAAGGGGTAGGACGTATTCAAAAGGGAGTCAGAGACTCTATTTTCAGTCCGAATCTGCAAAATCCCACAAATTTCTCGGTAAGTGGGGTCTTTTTCGGGCCCAAGTTTTTCAAAAACTCCTCTTTCAATTTCTGTAAAAAGAGAAAGGGCAAGAGAGAAAAGAAAAAGGCTTATTTCCAAAACCCCCAACAAAAAGGTGCTCTTCCAGCAAGCAAGGCCAATAAGGAACCCAAGAACTACCTTAAGTAACTTAAGAAAATGCATCATTCCTGCATAAGTAAAGAAAAATAAAACACCAGGATTTAAAGGAATAGGCTGAAAAGTATACAAAGATTTCAAGATCTTCTCCTTAAAAGCCAAAAAAGATACAAAAGAACTGGAAAAACCTTTCAAATTTACCCCCTTTTTTGCAAAATCCAAAATCATTCTGCCCAAATATTTTCGGCAGAACATAAACAAAAGCGGTCCTACAATAAGGAAAACCCAAGGATTGCCTGCAACAATGGGAATTTTATATACCACCTTACAAAGGACTGCCAGTAAAATTAGATTGAGAGGCTGGGCTCTAAAGGAATGCACCCATAGAAGAATAGCCTCTCCCCTTTCCTTCCACTTTTGTTTAAATTTCTGTATGAAATTTACCATTAGAAAGACTTAAGTACTTTAAGGGGCCACAATTGAGCCTTGCTCAAGGGCCGCCCCTCTGTAAGACTTACATAGATTACATAAAAGAAAAATAGGGAAGCTACCGCAGATAAGATAGAGCCATAAGAAGCTACAGCATTCCACCCTGCATAAGCGTCAGGGTAATCAGGAATTCTTCTAGGCATACCTGCCAAGCCTAAAAAATGCATTGGGAAAAATGTTAAGTTTACCCCAATAAACATTAACCAAAAATGGATTTGGCCCAAAACCTCTGGATATTCCAATCCTGTAATTTTGCCAAACCAAAAATAAAAGCCTGCAAACATTGCAAAAGCTGCCCCCATAGAGAGAACGTAATGAAAATGTGCCACAACATAGTAGGTCTTTCTTGTGGCTCTTGCCCCTTTCAAGGCAAGCTGGACTATGTCATCATTGACCCCGGCCTGGCTTCTGTGCTTCCGGGGGCAATGTCTCGCGTGTAGTCTCTGAGGTGCTCCCAAAATGGATTACCTGCAAATTGTCCATTCTTATACTATTTGCCTCGGGCATTCCTATCTCTTCTTTCTTCAAGATATGATAGGGTTTAGTCTTTAGGAGTTTCTTGCATATAGCGAGATTTAATCACGACACCATTTTGTATGAAAAACTTTAGAAAAATTAAGTGCTTGAGTCTTTTTCCTCCCTAAAAGGCCAAGAACCAAACCCCCTTGTGGGAAACAAAAATCAAGTAGAGACCCAAGACTTTTGCGATTAGAAGTTTCAATCACAAAAAGATATCCCCTTTTTTCTTGAATTTTATTTGGAATCTTGAATTCTTCTTTGATGGATTGTATTATAGGAAGCTCTCCTTTCTGAGCAATGGAAAAACCATGGTTTCCTGCCTTGCGTAGGGAGAAAGAAGATTCTGCTGTAAAAAATCCACATAACCAATTCCTATAGGAAGGGAAAGTGCGAAGTTCTGAGGAAAGATAAGGAGAAAGAGTACGAAAGCCCCCCCAGGTATCCCCTTGTCTCTTGATTTCTGCATATTCCCAATAGGTAAGCTTTCGAGAAAAACAATATTTGAAAAAAACATATTGTTTTCGTCGATGACTTAAGAAAAGGCCATGTTTTTCAATAATTTCCATAATTTTCGGAAGCTTTTTCCTATCATCTTCAATGAGTAAGACATTCCCTCCACGAACATGGAGATGAAAAATACCTAATTCATCTCGAATACCCGCGCACATTTCATAATCTTCCCTTGTATACTTAAGTTTTATAAGGATTCGAAACTGTAGATATCGTCTTTTCCAAGAGTTTACCTGAATTGACCCGTCCCCTTCAAGGAGACCAAGGAAAAATTGTTCTAAAGAGTTCTTTTTCATACAAAATTCTACTTTTTATCGTGAAGAGCAATATCAATACCTGAGTTGGCCAAAATAACACCTGTTAACCCCCCAACGGTAAAAAGGAATAGAAAACCAATAGCAAACAACATTGGAGTTTTCAATTCAATGGAACCCCCCCATAAAGTAGCTATCCAACTAAAAATCTTAATTCCAGTAGGTACCGCAATAATCATAGTAGCAGCAGTAAAATATGCTCGAGTATCAATATCCATGCCCACAGTAAACATATGATGAGCCCAAACAATGAAACCCAAAACACCAATAGATAACATAGCATAAACCATACCCAAATATCCAAAAACAGGCTTCTTAGAAAAAGTAGACACTACATGACTAATTATACCAAAACCTGGGAGGATAAGGATATAAACTTCAGGGTGACCAAAGAACCAGAACAAATGCTGATATAAAACCGGATCCCCCCCCCCTGCTGGGTCAAAAAAGCTAGTATTAAAATTACGATCTGTTAGCAACATAGTAATCCCCCCAGCCAAAACCGGAAGAGATAGAAGAAGCAAAAAGGCTGTAATTAAAACGGACCAAACAAAAAGAGGAAGACGATGCATACTCATACCAGGAGCACGCATATTGAATATGGTAGTAATAAAATTGATAGCCCCCAAAATAGAAGCTGCACCGGAAAGGTGAAGACTAAAAATAGCTAAATCCACTGAAGGCCCAGAATGGGCTTGTATACCACTAAGTGGAGGGTAGACAGTCCACCCAGTACCAGCTCCCGCTTCTACCAAAGACGAAGCTAAAAGAAGAAGTAAAGAAGGAGGAAGCAACCAAAAACTAATGTTATTCATCCGAGGAAAAGCCATATCTGGAGCACCGATCATTAAAGGAACAAACCAGTTACCAAAACCCCCAATTAACACAGGCATAACCATAAAAAAAATCATAAGGAAAGCATGAGCTGTAATGACAACATTGTAAAGCTGGTGATTCCCTGCAAAAAGTTGATTCCCAGGGCTGGCCAGCTCTAATCGGATTAGAACCGACATAGCAGTACCAAGAACACCAGAGAAAGCGCCAAAGATCAAATAAAGGGTTCCAATATCTTTGTGATTGGTAGAAAACAACCAACGAGAACACCAGTTATACACTGAATGGTATTGAATTTGCATTTTCTTTAAGCAAACAAAGACAAACTCATCTTATAGCTAAGATAATAAAAAAGGTTAGGGCCAAGGAGAAAGAAAATTAATAAACCAGCACAAAGACCCATGAGCCCCCCTTTCACCTTTGACATGGGAGGAAAAAAGCCCCAAGTATAGGCTTTCTCAAAATATAAAATTTTCACCATGCGAATATAATAAAAGGTAGAGATAACACTGCAAACAACTGCGATTAGGGCTACCAAATAATAAGAAGACTCAATAAGGCTGACAAAAACGTTAAGTTTTGCAAAAAAACCACCCAGGGGAGGTATACCCGCCAAAGAGAAAAGAACCAAAACAGTAGTTAAGGCCAAAACTGGATTGGCTTGAAAGACTCCTATGGAATCCACTAAGGTAAGCAAACCTCGGCGAGCCGGTTCAAGATGCATTGCATAAGTCCACAAATATATAGTAGTTAACATATACAAAAAGGCATAAAAGAAAACCCCCTGATTTCCTTCTAAACATCCTGTAGACATGGCTGCACACATAAAGCCCACATGGGAAATACCGCTATAAGCTAAAAGACGCTTCAATTTGGTTTGGGCTAAACCTCCCATACAGCCTATATACAAACTCATGGCCCCGCAAAGGAGAAGTAATATCTCCCAGGTAGGGGAAAAAGACCAGAAAGCTGTGTAGAAAAATCTACTAAGAACAACTAGAAGACTTAATTTAGGCACAACTGCAAAGACTTGACTGAAACTTGTAGGAGCACCTTCATAAACATCAGGCACCCACATATGAAAGGGGGCCCCACCTAATTTAAAAAAAAAAGTAGATGCTACAAAAACTATACCTAAATTTACAATCAAAGGTCTAGGCTCTAAATCCTGACTCAATAGAGCTAATTGGGCAAAATTAGTAGTACCCATGTAAGCATATATCAAGGAAGATCCAAAGAGGAAAAAAGCCGAAGCTAAAGCCCCCAAAATAAAATACTTTAAAGCAGCTTCTGTGGAAAAAGCCGAGTCTCGCTTTAAACAAGCTAGGGTATAAAAGACTAAACTTAACATCTCCAAACTCAAATAAACCGATAATAGATCATAAGAGGAAAGGAGAAAACAAAGACTTAAACTAGCTATAAGAATTAAAACAAAAACCTCATAAGCACTAATACCTGTGGACTCTAAATAGTTTTGACCTAATACAACACAAGCCAATAGAGCTAAAAGAGAAAGAAATTTGGCCGTATTTCCTAAAGCGTCTAAAACAAAAGCAGAATGGCAAATACTTTGCCCCAAAAGTGGATTGTTTAAGACCAAAGCCGATGTAAAAATCAAAGCCAAAGAGGTTAATCGACTTAGGCTAGGGGTAAGAAGAGTAGAAAGGGATGTTGCTGGTATCACCATAAAGGCACCATGCAACAAAACCACTAAAATAGCCAAGGCTAAGAAAAGTTCAGGCAATAAACTTTCCACATCATTTTGAAGAAAGACAACTGATTTCATTTTTTTTTGTGGACCCTCAAAGGAATCAAGGAAAAACAAGCCCCAAACTTTGGAAATCCTCTTAAAATTGATGGGACAGCCTTGAGAGGAAGGGATTCAAACCCCCATTCAAAGGCCTCAAATCTTTAACCTTCTAAAGAAATTCCAATAGACCAGGGGCTTTGTTCCAAAGACTTTCCCAGAAAAATGCCTCTCTTTCCCATATCCTCTTTTTTGTAAAGAAGATCCTCAATGAAGTTTGATAGCATCATTTAAATAAATGGTACTCAAAATGGTAAAGACATAAGCCTGGATAATAGCTACACCCATTTCCAAACCCATTAAGAGAACCAAAATAATAAGAGGTAGAAAATGGGCTAAGAAAAGGAAAGTACCACCTCCCATCATGGCCCAAGCAAAACCACCAATAACTTTCAGAAGAGTATGACCTGCCATCATATTGGCAAAAAGTCGAACAGCCAAACTAATGGGACGGAAAAGATAAGAAACGATTTCAATAGGCACCAATAAAAAAGCCAAGCCCAAAGAAGTACCGGGTGGATAAAAAAGGCTTACCATATGAAAGCCATGAATAGAAAGGCAAATAATATTTACACCAATAAAAACCATCAAAGCCAAAGTCATGGTTTGAATAAGATGGCTTGTAGTAGTAAAACTATAAGGTACCAAACCTAAAAGATTGGACAAAAGAACAAAACAAAAAAGGCTAAAAAGAAAAGGAAAATATTTTTGACCTTCTTTGCCTACAGTATCTAAGACAAGACCTGAAACTGCTTCATACAAACTTTCTACAAAACTTTGCCAAGCCTTGGGTATAAAAGAAAGGCCATAAATATTCAAACAAGTGTGCAAAAAGAAGAAACAACCTATGCTTAGGCCACAAATAGCAAATGCATTAGTAATATCAACCAAGGGCAAACTTATGATAGGTAAAATTTGAAATTGCTCCAAGGGACTGTTAAGCATATGGTTTAGGCCATTCCAAAAAGGCCAATATCTGGGTAAATTTTAAGACCCCCACCAATAAATGGTAATAAATAAAAACAACCACACCACATCCACAAAGTGCCAATACCAAGCAGCAGCCTCAAAACCAAAATGGTGTTGACGACTAAAATGGTGGGAAAACAGACGTAGAGTACAAACGAAGAGGAAAAGAGTACCAATAATAACATGAAAGCCATGGAAACCAGTAGCCATATAAAAACTAGCACCATAAACACTATCGGACATACCAAAGGGAGCGTGAAGATATTCGAAAGCCTGTAAGCCTGTAAAGAACAAAGCTAAAACAAGAGTCCCCCCTAAAGCCAAAAGAGCCTGCTCTCGAGCTCCTGCTACAATAGCATGATGAGCCCAAGTTACTGTAGCCCCTGAGGACAATAATAGTATAGTGTTCAAAAGAGGCACCCCCCAAGGACTGATAATTTCAATCCCTGCTGGGGGCCACACTCCTCCAATACTAAATGCGGGAGCTAAACTCGAATGAAAAAAAGCCCAAAAAAAAGCAAAAAAAAACATGACCTCTGACACGATAAAAAGTATCATACCCATACGAAGACCGCCCTGAACTGCACCTGTATGATGACCCTCGAAAGTTGCTTCTCGAATGATATCACGCCACCAAGTATACATAACAAAAAGGATTGTTAAAAGACCTAAAAGCAAAAGCTGTCCTCCACCTCTGTAATTGTGCATGTACATCACAGCACCAAAGGTTAAACTCAAAGCTCCCATGGCTGCTACTAAAGGCCATGGGCTTGGATCTACCAAATGGAAAGGATGACGTTGACTGATTTTAGCTGATTTGGATAGCATTTTCTGAAGGAGGTAGGATTCGAACCTACGATGGACGTTGCCAACAGATTTACAGTCTGCCACTTTTAACCTCTCAGTCACTCCTTCTAAACCTTTGAGAGAAAGGAAACAAAGCCAAAGCTTGTATCAACCAAATACGAAAGCCCCCAATAGAAAGAGTTGAAGAGCTTTGAAACCTAAGCTTTTTCTAAAGACTTGTCTATTTACGCCGACGCTTAGGGGGTCGACACCCGTTATGGGGAATGGGAGTCATTTCCCGTATACTATCAAGTTTGAATCGAAGCTTTTTTAAACTTCGCATAACCGCAGAAGGGCCTTTTCCAAGGCCGTGGAGATATAGCCTTAAATGTTGAAAGCCTAAGCCTCGAGCCTTTTTTCCTATATGGAAACCCGTTTGTGAAGCTGCGTAATAAGAAGACCGTGACCTCCCCCCTGCAAAACCAAGGCTACCACAAGAACAACTGGTTAGAATCATACCCTTCGAATCCCCCAAACTGCAAATTGTATTTCTTTTAGATGAGTGTATATGCAAGACACCTTGTAACTTTTTTTTTTTCTTCATTTTATCTTTCAATCTATCCGGCCCAAGGCAAGGGATAAAGAGTCTTTAAGAAGAGCGGGAATAGACTTTTGCATTTCTATGGGAGCCTTGACTCCGAAGAAAGGAACCCCTACGAGGCCGACTTGCATTTGTATGGGTGCGTTGGCCACGAACAGGCAAACCTCCTAAGTGCCGAGTACCGCGATAAGATTTCAAGAGGCGAAGGCGTCGAACTCGATCCTTTTGAAATCTACGAAGATCCGGCCCCAAAAGAAAAAAACTTTCCTCTAACAAAGTCTCCAATCTAAGACTCTGCTTTCTACTAATATCCCTTCCCCTAGCATCTGGAGCTAAACCAGCTTTTTGGCATAAAATTTTTGATTGATGTAAGCCTATACCATAAATAAGGGATAGGCCTTGCACCAATATTTTATCTTTAGGTATAGAGGTTCCTAGAATATAGGGCATTGTTTGTTTCTTCTATTATTGTTATATATATTTCTAGAAATCCAAAATGCCTTTCAAAAGCAGAAAATGAAAGAGATTCCAACACCAAAACATCTAAAAAAAAAATGGCCCCGATCCTATGGGCGCAACAACAAAGGAAGAATTAGTGCTTGGCACCGAGGAGGGGGTCACAGTTCACTGTATAGACAAATAGACCTAGACCGAAAAGACCTTCAAGGAATTGTTATTTGCCTAGAGAAAGATCCCAACCGATTCGCCTTTTTAGCTCGGGTCTTTAACCCAGATACACAAAACCAAGCCTATATAATAGCGCCAAAAGATTTAAAAAAAGGAGACATTATACGATCTGGAAAATTAAAAGATTTGCAAATAGGCCATAGCAGACCCCTTCGCCATATACCTACAGCCTCTTTTCTACATAACCTAAGTCAGGCCCCCGGGAAAAAAGCCCAATATCTACGGGCACCTGGAGCCTTTGGGCACTTAGTAAAAAAGACCTATACCCAAGCTTTGATAAAGCTTCAATCTGGAGAATACAAATACTTTCCCTTAGAGAGTATAGCCACTGTTGGTATAGTAGGAAACCAAGACTGGAAACTTATGAGCTTAGGAAAAGCTGGTAAGTCTCGGCACTTGGGGAGAAGACCTCGAGTCCGAGGCGTAGCCATGAACCCAGTAGACCACCCCCACGGTGGAGGAGAGGGGAAAACTTCTGGAGGACGACCTTCCGTTACTCCCTGGGGGAAACCTACCAAGGGACAAGCTACCGTCCTAAAAAAAAGAAAGAGAAAAATTTGAAATGTCCCGCTCTGTCTGGAAATCCCCTTCTATTCACCCCAATTTTTTAAAAAGTATAGTTAGAGCCAAAGCAGAAAACAAAAAAAAGCCAAAAATCACCTTGTCCCGAGCTTCCACTATATATCCGGCAGCTATTGGACTTTTAGTGAAAATACATAATGGAAACCGTATGGTTTTTCGTAAAATTACTGAAGAAATGGTAGGACATAAATTAGGAGAATTCGCTTTGACACGAAAAAAGTATATCTACAAAAAAAAGAAAAACCCTGTCAAAAGATAATCTAAAGAAATATGGGACAAAAAACACATCCAACAGCCTTACGTCCTTTCTACGGGCCCTCCTCTGGAGACGCCTATTGGGACCTTGCATATTTAACACATTCTCGGTTGGAGCTTATAAAATTTTTACAAGCTTGCTTCCGGAGAACACAAATTTATTTAAATAAGGTGGAAGTTAACCACTCTCATGGTCAAATAGACCTTGTGGCCGAGGTTATACAAGTTCACCCTAGAAGAGGACAAAAAAGAAAAAAAAAAAGGAGAGACCCATCAAAACCCCCTCATCTTTTGAAATCCTGGCCCCAATTGAGTTTCCGACTACAGAAAGCCCTTCCTATTGTACAAAAATCTACCGGGGCAAAAAGTATTCACTTAAAAATTCATCGTATAAAAATGTACACAAAACTAGTGCCCCAAGACCTTAGAAAAAAGATGAGATGGGCACAAAAAAAACACAAGTATGCTCGCAAAGGACTTCAACTTCTTAGTCTTATCATGGCAGGTAAGGGAAGTGCCCAAACACTAGCATCTTTTATAAACGAAAACTTAAGAAGTCGCCAGCGACGAAGAAAAAACATTGCCTTTTTATATTTTCTTAAAACCAGCTTAAAGCTTTTGAATAAGAACAAAAAGATTCAGGGTATAAAAATTCAGGTAAAAGGACGTTATAGACATAAACCTAAAGCACGAAGTGCTTCCTTCCTTATACGCCAAGGTCGATTACCCTTACAAGAAATACAAAGCCCAATAGACGCTTTCTTTACCCATAGCCAAACAGCTTATGGTAGCGTAGGTTTAAAAATATGGATCTGTCCAAGCCAAGCTTTTCCAAAACATAATCTGAAACAAGGTTAACCTCAAGATAGAGCTGTAATCAAACCAGAACTTTCTAAGGTTAGAAAGGACTAAGATTTACTCGACTGTGTCCAGCTTTATCCTCTCAGTCTCTTAGAAGTCATCCACGTTCTAAGACGTCATACCTTCGATCTGGGCGATTTCAATTCCTATCAGGTGTTATGATACCTGATCATAGAAGCATTCGTCAGATCGAAGGTATGACCCTCCTTCCCTAGTATTCACTAAACCAAATGCTTTTCCAACCAAAAAAGACAAAATACCGCAAATACTTTAAACCGAGGCAGCTGCCCCAAGCTCATTGGGGGGAAAGTCCCGATTCCTATGGTCTAATGGCAATAGAATCCGCCTATGTGAGTGCCCGTCAACTAGAGGCTGCCCGACAAAACATAAATAGAAAACTAAAAAGAAAAGGCCGATTAAAAATTCGCGTCTTTCCCGATCTTCCTTTGACTCGAAAACCTACCGAAGTACGTATGGGAAAGGGCAAAGGCAACATCGATTATTGGATTGCCAGAGTCAGAGCTGGGAGAATGATATTTCACCTAACAGGGGTAAATACCCAAGTAGGAATCAAAGCCCTTCAATCCGGAGGTCGTAAGCTTCCCTTCAAAGTCAAAGTACAAATGAAAGAAAAGCTTACATCCATTTGAAATGACTTTCTATGTATGTCAATTGAAAAAACAATGCACCCAAAGACAAAAGTAAGAAAAACCAATTTCATTCCCTTTTTCCAAACAACAAGACTCCACCCCAAACAAAGATTAGCAGGAATATGCCAGGAGGAAGATTCTTCTTGGGGCACCCTTGACCTAGGCTTTCATCAGGCCTTTATTGGAAGGAAAAAAACAAGTCAACTAGAGGGAAAGCATGTAAGCCTTGGCCTTAGAGCTTTTGTTCAACCAGGCTTTCCCCTAGTACAAAAAGCCCAGCCCCTTAAATCTAGTACTAAAGAATTAGATGGGGTAAAAAGACTTAAAATCCTAAATCAAGCAAGGCTTAGAGGCCAAATACTTCCTGCCAGAATCATAGGTAAAAAAAGGGGGGTTCTAATAAAAAGGAAGGGTAAAAAATATAGAAAAGGGGATGGGTATATCGCCCGTGTTTTAGGCTTCCGCGCTTATCTCCCTAAATCTTTAGCCTTTTTAAAATTCAAGACTACACCGAGGAAACTCCCAGGGTTCTATAAATCAAAAAGTCTTATGCCTCTCTATGACTTTTTGCCCATGCAAAAAAAAAGCAAAAACACACTTGTCCATGCCTCTATGCTAAAGCTTTTTCCTTGCCGCATCTTAAATATAAAACCATATACACCTAAAGGAAAAAAAAGAAGGTACGGAAAAAGAAAGAAGCAGAATCTTGGTTTGAAAAACTACCCCCAACACACCTTCCGTATTCTACTATCAGGGAAACATGTCATCAGACCTTATCTAGACACCTCTGCAAGAAAGGAAATCCCCACAAAACTAAAAAAGAAAGAATGGCGGCGGTAGGATTTGAACCTACGACCTTCAGGTCATGAGCCTGACGAGCTACCAAACTGCTCTACACCGCTTTTGTTTTTATAATATGATTAGAAAAACCTACGTACAACGACGATTAAAATATCTTGTAGAAAAAACGGATTTAGGCCTATTTGGTGGGCCTTTATTAAATATTCAAGACAAAATTTTTTTGCAGGAAAACTTACAAAAGCAGGGATTAAGCCTATGGAGAATGTCAAAACACTCATTGGATCCCAATAGTCTACCCTTTCAAGCTATATCCCCCTCCCAAACTTCCTTGATTCTAATTTATTCTCAAAACTTGGAACGAAAAACCCTTTGGAAAATTCTACCTACAGTATTATGTATACCATCCATACACCTCCTTGGGCTCTATTCAAGGAATACCTTTTACCCCTCGAGTATGGTAAAAGAAGCACTTGGGGTTGATGCTACTTTTCAACTTTCTCAACAAATGAGCTTTCCATATATGTCTCTTTCCAATAGTTTAGAAGCTTGGGAAACTTCTGAAGAGAGTGGTTAATAGAAAAAGACCTTCAAATCTATATAGATTTGAAGGTCCCCTGGTATAATACTTATCAGTATCATATTGTTCTTTAAACTACCACCCC